AATAAATATAACAATAAATAACAGGTACAAATATTAAATCGAGGTACCCATTCTATGATAACTCTCAACAGTCTCCCCTCCATTTTTGTGCCTTTAGTGGGCTTAGTATTTCCGGCAATTGCAATGGCTTCTTTATCTCTTTATGTTCAAAAAAACAAGATTTTTTAGATACAACAAGGACAAATCTTATATATATATATTTTTTTTCAAGACTTACTTGGATCATAACACGGATATCTATTTAGTAAAATATGGTATAATATGCGGCTTCCTTCGGGCATAAGCTCTTATGTATGTGTAAACATGATAAATGAATTATAACTATTTTCAAATAGATCGGAGAATTTCTGAAATGTAAAGTCAATATATCTATATGTATTAGGAAATCATATGAAAGGGATGTTATTATTTTAGTTTGGATCTAAGAAATTCGATGAATTATCCCTAAAGGTTCACATCATAATAGTGCTGGTTGATGAGAGTTACTTCGGAAACAAAAAAAAGTAAAAAAAAAATTATTTTTGTTATTCTCCCAATTCCAATAAAATGCAACTAGGTCTAGTTAGAGTATGAGTTGGCGATCAGAACGTATATGGGTAGAACTTATAGCGGGGTCTCGAAAAACAAGTAATTTCTGTTGGGCCTTTATTCTTTTTTTAGGTTCATTAGGGTTTTTATTGGTTGGAACGTCCAGTTATTTTGGTAGGAATTTTATATCTTTATTTCCTTCTCAGCAAATAATTTTTTTTCCACAAGGTATCGTGATGTCTTTCTATGGGATCGCAGGTCTTTTTATTAGCTCCTATTTGTGGTGCACAATTTCGTGGAATGTAGGTAGTGGTTATGATCGATTCGATATAAAAGAGGGCATAGTGTGTATTTTTCGTTGGGGATTTCCTGGAAAAAATCGTCGCATATTCCTCCGATTCCTTATGAAAGACATTCAGTCCATCAGAATAGAAATTAAAGAGGGTATTTATGCTCGTCGTGTCCTTTATATGGAAATAAAAGGACAAGGAGCCATTCCCTTGACTCGTACTGATGAGAATTTTACTCCACGAGAGATTGAGCAAAAAGCTGCTGAATTGGCCTATTTCTTGCGTGTACCAATTGAAGTATTTTGAAAAAAGGAACTGAAGAATGAATACTTTGCAAGAGATAAAAAACTCAAGAATCATCTTTTTTTCTATAGCAGAACTTAACTGAAGTTTCTTCAGAACGCTTACTCGAGCCAAAGCAAACGTATATGAAACAATTCTAAAACGAAATTGTTTATGTCCACAATTTTTTTTATGCGTATGTAAATCCACTTAACTCAATTCAGTAACAAATCTAAATGATAGATTCATCATATATCAAAACAAAACATTTCATCATAAAGTAAAGAATTATTTTCTAAATATTTGATATTTTGATAGAACGGGAGTTCTTTCGTCTCGAAATCCTACTACTATTAATTTGAAGAGGGCTCTTTCTTATTCTATATTCTTTCTAAATTCAAGGACTAACCGCTGTACTGAATCACAAAAAAATCCGGAAATACATCGATGACTTGTAATAGCACTTATGCTTGATAGAAATATTAGTATCATATAGAGTCGACGAATGAGGTGCGTTCATTAAAAATTTTAAAATTCACAGACGAAAAAATGGCAAAAAAGAAAGTATTAATTTCCCTTCTATATCTTGCATCTATAGTATTTTTGCCTTGGTGGATCTCTCTCTCATTTAATAAAAGTCTGGAATCTTGGTTTACTAATTGGTGGAATACTAGGCAATCCGAAATTTTTTTGAATGATATTCAAGAAAAGAGTATTCTAAAAGAATTCATAGACTTAGAGGAACTCTTACGTTTGGACGAAATGATAAAGGAATACCCGGAAACACATTTACAAAAGCCTCGCATCGAAATCTACAAAGAAACGATCCAATTGATCAAGATGCACAACGAGGATCGCATCCATACAATTTTACACTTCTCGACAAATATAATCTGTTTCGGTATTCTAAGTGGTTATTCTATTCTAGGTAATGAAGAACTTGTTATTCTTAACTCTTGGTTTCAAGAATTCCTATACAACTTAAGCGACACAATAAAAGCTTTTTCTATTCTTTTATTAACTGATTTATGTATAGGATTCCATTCGCCCCACGGTTGGGAATTAATGATTGGCTCTGTCTACAAAGATTTTGGATTTGCTCATAATGATCAAATTATATCCGGTCTTGTTTCTACTTTTCCAGTCATTTTAGATACAATTTTTAAATATTGGATCTTTCGTTATTTAAATCGTGTATCTCCTTCACTTGTAGTGATTTATCATTCAATGAATGACTGAAAAGTGATCGAACGATCCAATTATAATATTTGTTACTTTGTACATAAGCAAAACATTCAAAATTGTACTTACTACCCATCCAAGGAATTCCTCCAATATTCCAGTAAAATTATTTATATTTAATATTTAAGTAAATAGCAAAATTATAGATAGGGAACTAT